TTAGTTCCAGAACACGAACAAGTAATAATTGATTCAGAGGATCGAATAAAAATTTTAAAATTTTTATTCGATGCAGTTAGAACTGTTCCCAACGATAAAACGATTAAAAATAAATCTAGTGGAATAAAAGAAATTAATAAAAAAGTGCCTCGCTGGTCATACAAATTAATCACCGATTTGGAACAATTGGAGGGAGAAACCGAGGAAAGTGTGGTAGAGGATCACCAGATTCGTTCAAGAAAAGCCAAACGCGTAGTGATTTTTACTGATAACCAACAGAATACTGATGCTTATACTAATACCCAAGAAACTAAGAATACTGATCAAACGGACGAAGTGGCTTTGATACGTTATTCACAACAATCGGATTTTCGTCGAGACATAATAAAAGGCTCCATGCGCGCTCAAAGACGCAAAACAGTTACTTGGAACCTCTTTGAAGCAAATGTGCATTCCCCCCTTTTTTTGGACCGAATAGACAAATCCCTTTTTTTTTATTTTGATATTTCCGAACGGATGCAAATAATTTTTAGAAATTTGATGTGTAAAAACAAAGAATTAAAAATTTCGGATTATACAGAGAAAAAGACAAAAGAAAGTGATAAAAAAAAAGAAGAGGATAAAAAAGAAGAAGACAAAAGAAAGGAGAAAGTACGTATAGAAATCGCAGAAGCCTGGGATAGTATTGTACTTGCTCAAGTAATAAGAGGTTTTTTGTTAGTAACCCAATCGATTCTTAGAAAATATATTATATTACCTTCATTGATAATAGCTAAAAATATTTTCCGTATACTATTATTTAAATTTCCTGAATGGTCTGAAGATTTAAAGGATTGGAATAGAGAAATGCATGTTAAATGTACCTATAATGGCGTTCAATTATCAGAAAAAGAATTTCCAAAAAACTGGTTAACAGACGGTATTCAGATCAAAATACTATTTCCCTTTCGTCTTAAACCTTGGCACAGATCTAAGCTACGAGCCCCTTATAACGATCCAATGAAAAAGAAAGGGCAAAAAAAAAAAAATGATTTTTGTTTTTTAACAATTTTTGGAATGGAAGCTGAACTACCTTTTGGTTCCCCCAGGAAACAACTTTCATTTTTTGAACCCATTTTTAAAGAACTCAAAAAAAAAATTAAAAAATTTAAAAAGAAATGTTTTATAATTCTAAGAATTTTAAAAGAACAAACTAAATTGTTTCTAAATGTCTCAGAAGAAACAAAAAAATGGGTCATTAAAAGCATTCTGTTTATAAAAGAAATAATAAAAGAACTCTCAAAAATAAACCCAATTCTATTATTTGGAGTAAGAGAAATATATGAATTGAGTGAAACTAAAAAAGATTCAATAATCAGTAATCGAATGATTCATGAATCGTCCATTCAAATTAGATCTCAGAATTGGACAAATTATTCATTAACAGAAAAAAAAATGCAAGATCTGACCGATAGAACAAACACAATCATAAATCAAATAGAAAAAATTACAAAAGACAAGAAAAAAGTATTTTTAACTCCAGATAGAAATTTTAGTTCTAACAAAATAAGTTATGATGATAAAAGATTGGAATCACAAAAAAATATTTTGCAGATATTAAAAAGAAAAAATGCTCGATTAATCCGTAAATCACATTATTTTATAAAACTTTTCATTGAAAGGATATACATAGACATCTTTTTATGTATCATTAATATTCCTAGTATCAATACACAACTTTTTCTTGAATCAACAAAAAAAATTATTAATAAATACTACATTAATGATAATGAAGCAAATCAAGAAAGAATTGATAAAACAAATCAAAGTTTAATTTACTTTATTTCGACTATAAAAAAGTCACTTTCTAATGGTAATATTAGTAACAAGAATTCAAATACTTTTTATGACTTATCTTACTTTTCACAAGCGTATGTATTTTACAAATTATCACAAACCCAACTTATTAATTTATATTTATATAAGTTAAAATCTGTCTTTCAATATACCGGAGTACCCATTTTTCTGAAAAATGAAATAAAGGATTCTTTTGTTGTAACACAAGAACTATTTAATTCTGAATTAAGAGGTAAGAATCTTCGCAATTCTGGAATAGATCAATGTAAAAATTGGTTAAGGAGTCATTATCAAGATCAATGTGATGTATCTCAGATTAAATGGTCTAGATTAGTACCCCAAAAATGGCGAAATATATTCAATCAACACTGTATGGCTCAAAATCCAAATTTATGTGATTTATATGAAGAAGATCAATTAATTCAATACGAAAAAAAAAAAAAATTTGAAACAGACTCATTACTGAATCAAAAGGATAATTTTAAAAAACAATATAGATATGATCTTTTAGCATATAAATTTATTAATTATAAAGATAAGAGGGACTCTTCTATTTATGGATCGCCATTACAAGTAAAAAATAACCAAGATATTTTTTACAACACACATAAACAAAAATCATTTAATATGCTGGAAGGTATTCCTATTATACCTATCAACAATTATCTAGTAGAAGATGATATTATAGATATGGAGGTAAATCCGGATAGAAAATATTTTGATTGGAGAATTCTCAATTTTTGTCTTAAAAAGAAGGTCAGTATTGAGGCCTGGATCGATATTGATACTGACACTAACAGTAATAAATATACTAAGACTGGGTATCAAATAATTGATAAAATAAATAAGAAGGGTCTTTTTTATCTCACGATTCAGCAAGATCAAGAAATCAATCTATCAAAAAAAAAAAGGTTTTTTGATTGGATGGGAATGAATGAAGAAATACTAAGCCGTCCCATATCAAATCTCGAACTTCGGTTTTTCCCAGAGTTTATGATACTTTTTAATACGTATAAAATTAAACCGTGGGTTATACCAATTAAATTACTACTTTTAAATTCTAATATAAATGAAAATGCTAGTGAAAACAAAAGAATCAATGTAAATAAAAAAAGAGATCCTTTTATATCAATATCATCGAATGAAAAAAAATCTCTTGAATTACAAAACCGAAATAAAAGAGAAAAAGAATCCGCGGGTCAAGCAGATCTTAAACCGGCTCTTTCAAATCAAAAAAAAGATGTTGAAGAAGATTATACGGGATCAGACATAAAAAAACATAGAAATAAAAAGCAATACAAGATTAATACAAAAGCGGAGTTTGATTTATTCCTAAAAAAGTATTTACATTTTCAATTGAGATGGGAAGATTCTTTAAATAAAAAAATAATCAATAACATCAAAGTATATTGTCTCCTGCTTAGACTGATAAATCCAAGAGAAATCACTATATCCTCTATTCAAAGGGGCGAAATGAGTCTGGATATTCTGATGATTCATAAAGATTTAACTCTTAAAGAATTGATTAAAAGGGGAATTTTGATTATTGAACCAATTCGTCTATCTATAAAAAATGATGGAAAATTTTTTATGTATCAAACCATCGCTATTTCATTAGTTCATAAAAGTAAACACCAAATTAATCAAAGATACCGAGAAAAAAAACATGTTGATACGAATTCGGATGAAGTCATTACAAAACATCAAAAGATGACTGGAAATAAAGATAAAAATCATTATGATTTGTTTGTTCCTGAAAATATTTTATCGCCTAGACGTCGTAGAGAATTGAGAATTCTAATTTGTTTCAATTCTAAGAATAGAAATGATACGCATAGAAATGTAGCATTTTCTAATGGGAATAAGGTAAACGGTCAAGTTTTGGATAAAAGCAAAAAATATAAAAAAAAACTTATTAAATTTAAGTTATTTCTTTGGCCCAATTATCGATTAGAAGATTTAGCTTGTATGAATCGTTATTGGTTTAATACCAATAATAGCAGTCGTTTCAGTATGTTAAGGATACATATGTATCCGCGATTTTAAATTCATTAAAAGTACATTTTTCCTATATTTCCCATACCATATCTGTTCTATGACGACAAAGAGATGCACACATACATTGTCTTATATTCCATTCTGATACATGATACTAATTAAATGACATATCAATTAGATCTAAAAATGAATCAATAAAATATTCTTATTTTATTTTAAGTCTAATTTTTTATCTTTTATGAGTGCAGAAAACAACCACCCCTTTGTATACCCTTTCAATGTATACCCCTTCAAATCCAATTTAAAAATAAAAATCGGATTGATTAAATTTTATTAAAAAATATTATAAATTAATAAAGAAATTAAGATTATTGTATATACCAAATAAAAATGAGGTGCATTATTATTACTGATCAATAAAGATATCTATCAATAAAAATATTTTAAAATAAAAAGAGGGAGGGGATAAGATTTCATTTTATGGTAAAAAATTCATTCATATCAGTTATTTCACAAGAAGAAAAAGAAGAAAAAAGAGGATCTGTTGAATTTCAAATAGTTAGTTTCACCAATAGGATACGAAGACTTACTTCACATTTAGAATTACACAAAAAAGACTATTTATCTCAGAGAGGTTTGCGTAAAATTCTGGGAAAACGCCAACGACTACTGTCTTATTTGTCAAAGAAAAATAGAATATGTTATAAAGAATTAATTAATCGGTTGGATATTCGGGAGTCAAAAACTCGTTAATTTGATGAGTCATTTTGAATTATTTGATTTATTATATCTTGAATTTTAATGAACTTTTTTTTGTTTTCAGCAATTCATGAAAGAATGAATCGAGGAAAAATCTATGAATATACCAGCTACAAGAAAAGACCTCATGATAGTCAATATGGGCCCTCACCACCCATCAATGCATGGTGTTCTTCGACTCATCATTACTTTAGATGGTGAAGATGTTATTGACTGTGAACCAATATTGGGTTATTTACACCGAGGGATGGAAAAAATTGCGGAAAACCGAACAATTATACAATATTTGCCTTATGTAACACGTTGGGATTATTTAGCTACTATGTTCACAGAAGCAATAACCGTAAATGGACCGGAACAGTTGGGAAATATTCAAGTACCTAAAAGAGCCAGCTATATCAGAATAATTATGTTGGAGTTGAGTCGTATAGCTTCTCATCTGTTATGGCTCGGTCCTTTTATGGCGGATATTGGTGCACAAACCCCCTTTTTCTATATTTTCAGAGAAAGAGAATTTGTATATGATCTATTCGAAGCTGCCACCGGTATGAGAATGATGCATAATTATTTTCGTATCGGAGGAGTAGCGGCCGATCTACCTCATGGCTGGATAGATAAATGTTTGGATTTCTGCGATTATTTTTTAACAAGAGTTTCTGAATATCAAAAACTTATTACACGAAATCCTATTTTTTTAGAACGAGTCGAGGGAGTAGGCATTATTGGTAGAGAGGAAGTAATAAATTGGGGTTTATCGGGACCAATGCTGCGATCTTCCGGAATACAATGGGATCTTCGTAAGGTTGATCATTATGAGTGTTACGACGAATTTGATTGGGAAGTACAGTGGCAAAAAGAAGGAGATTCATTGGCTCGTTATCTAGTCCGAATTGGTGAAATGATAGAATCCATAAAAATTATTCAGCAGGCCCTGGAAGGAATTCCAGGGGGTCCCTATGAGAATTTAGAAATACGATACTTTGATAGAGAAAGGAATCCGGAATGGAATGATTTTGAATATCGATTTATTAGTAAAAAACCTTCTCCCACATTTGAATTGCCGAAACAAGAACTTTATGTGAGAGTCGAAGCCCCAAAGGGAGAATTGGGAATTTTTATGATAGGGGATCAGAGTGGTTTTCCTTGGAGATGGAAAATTCGCCCGCCGGGTTTTATCAATTTGCAAATTCTTCCTCAGTTAGTTAAAAGAATGAAATTGGCTGATATTATGACGATACTAGGTAGTATAGATATTATTATGGGAGAAGTTGATCGTTGAAATGATGATTGATACACGAGAAATACAAGATATCGATTCTTTTTCTAGATTAGAATTTTTTAAAGAGGTTTATGGAATTATATGGGTGCTTATTCCTATTTTAACTCTTGTAGTGGGAATCATAATAGGCGTACTGGTAATTGTATGGTTAGAAAGAGAAATATCCGCAGGGATACAACAACGTATTGGACCTGAATATGCTGGCCCTTTGGGAGTTCTTCAAGCTCTGGCAGATGGGACAAAACTGCTTTTCAAAGAAAATCTTCTTCCATCTAGGGGGGATATTCGTTTATTCAGTATCGGGCCATCTATAGCAGTCATATCAATTTTAGTAAGCTATTCAGTAGTTCCTTTCGGCTATCACCTTGTTTTAGCGGATCTCAATATAGGTGTTTTTTTATGGATTGCCATTTCCAGTATTGCTCCAATTGGACTTCTTATGTCAGGATACGGGTCAAATAATAAATATTCCTTTTTGGGTGGTCTACGAGCTGCTGCTCAATCGATTAGTTATGAAATACCATTAACTTTATGTGTGTTATCAATATCTCTACGTGCGATTCGTTGATACATAGACATAAACTTTTCTCTACTTCTTCCTTTAAAGGAAAGGGTTGGAATGAATTGAGTAGATATCTTCATTTTTTTTATTCATTATTCGGATTGATGAACTAAATAAAATAGTTATATGAGTGAAAGAAAACGGCTTATATATAAATTCGCAGTAAAAAGATTGAGTCTCATTTTCTATGTATAAGAGTTAGAGAGTTAAGCGGAAATAAACATAAACAGAAGAGACCGTTTCCCCCAAGATTGGTTGATTAGTCATCCTGACTTGAAGCGGGCTCAAAAGATCAACCGTATTGAGTTTTCATTATCATTGTTATGTATTACCATAAAGGGTGGTTGAGCAAAAACTAGTGGATGGTTAGAAACACCAAGATATGTAAAGGATTAGTAATGGAGATTATGTAAATTCTCGAAAAGGACATTTTTACATAATATACAAACAAAGAATACTAATTGGGGCTTTAAGTTGGTAGAAATGATCAGGCAGTACTCCCCACGACACGATTCCAATCCAGAGTATGCTCCTATCCACCGATTAAATAAATAACTATTGGGAACGAAATAATCCTTTACTTTATTTTGTAAGCCCTCTTTTTCTCAGAAATAGAAAGAAGAATAGGAACGAAAAAAAAAAAAAAAGAGAAAGAAATCCAATTCCAATAAAAAATAAAAAAGATATCTTTTTTATTCTTTTTTACTTTTATTCTTTCCCATATACATATTAATAGATATATAATTTTAGCATAATTTATGAATTAATATAGAATTATTTTTTGTAAGTGAAACCAACGGGTTATTGATATTTCTACAAGAAGTATTTTATTGAACAATTAAGTTATTACTCACCAAAGAAGAATTGAAATTATTAAAAAAAGGATGAGATCAATTCAGAAGTACTTTTTTATTTATTATTTAATTTTAAATTAAAATAATTATAACAGACAGAATTCAATTGGTCTAATTTTGGACCGTCCGATAGATTTTGACCTTATCCACCCTACAAGCATATCAAGATAAAATAATACTGACGTGGTCCTTAGATTTATTTATGGCCTTCAAGGAGCCGTATGAGGTGAAAATCTCATGTACGGTTCTGTAATAGCGATGGTAACAGTGATGATATCACCGACTATAATTATCTAATAGTTCAAGTACAATTGATATAGTTGAGGCGCAATCAAAATACGGTTTTTGGGGATGGAATTTGTGGCGTCAGCCTATAGGGTTTATCATTTTTATCATTTCTTCCCTAGCAGAATGTGAGAGATTACCTTTTGATTTACCAGAAGCAGAAGAAGAATTAGTAGCAGGTTATCAAACCGAATACTCGGGTATAAAATTTGGTTTATTTTATGTTGCTTCCTATCTAAACCTATTAGTTTCTTCATTATTTGTAACAGTTCTTTACTTGGGAGGTTGGAATATCTCTATTCCGGACATATATGTTTCTGAGCTTTTTGAAATAAATAAAACATGTGGAGTTTTTGGAGCGACAATTGGTATCTTTATTACATTAGCTAAAACTTATTTGTTCTTGTTCATTCCTATCACAACAAGATGGACTTTACCGAGGTTAAGAATGGACCAACTATTGAATCTTGGGTGGAAATTTCTTTTACCTATTTCTCTCGGTAATCTATTATTAACAACTTCTTCCCAACTCTTTTCACTCTAAAGTAACGTTCTATATTCACAACTTGTCTCAAACAAGAGAAATAAACAAACATAAAATTATTCATATATATATATTAACGATATGTTCTCTATGGTAACTGGGTTCATGAATTATGGTCAACAAACAGTACGAACTGCAAGGTACATTGGTCAAAGTTTCATGATTACTTTATCCCACGCAAATCGTTTACCCGTAACTATTCAATATCCTTATGAAAAATTAATCACCGCGGAGCGTTTCCGCGGTCGAATACATTTTGAATTTGATAAATGTATTGCTTGTGAAGTATGTGTTCGTGTATGTCCTATAGATCTACCCGTTGTTGATTGGAAATTGGAAACTGATATTCGCAAGAAACGGTTGCTTAATTACAGTATTGATTTCGGAGTCTGTATATTTTGTGGTAATTGCGTTGAGTATTGTCCAACAAATTGTTTATCAATGACTGAAGAATATGAACTTTCTACTTATGATCGTCACGAATTGAATTATAATCAAATTGCTTTGGGTCGTTTACCGATGTCAGTAATTGACGATTATACAATTCGAACAATTTTTAATTCTCCTCAAATAAAAAATGAAAAAAAAAAATAAATCTCTTAATTTTAATTAAAGAATAATTTCTAATTAATTTACTAATATTAAGGTTCGGTTTTGATCTAATCTAAAGGAATAGGGCTTTTCTTTCGTTTTGTTTGGTCAATAACTACAAATCCCAACTATTGATTGGTTAGTAAGAATCACGTCTTAGTTTGGATTGAAAATTCAGTAATTAATATATCTGTAATTATTTTATTTAAAAATATATAGTTTCGAATTAGAACTATTCTTTCAGATAAAGAATGAAATTAGTCCAATAATTGTACTTACATTTATGCATATCCCTTAGTATTTATTATTATTTATTTACTTAGGATTAAATTAGGAATTGCTAAAAAATCATAAAAAAAAATTTCTGGTCGGGTCTCAATAAGGTCATGAAAAACATTTAGATTTATTTATCTCTTATTTTACATATAATGGATTTGCCCGGACCAATACATGATTTTCTTTTAGTCTTTCTAGGATCGGTTCTTATACTAGGAGGTATAGGAGTGGTATTATTTACCAATCCCATTTATTCTGCCTTTTCATTGGGACTGGTTCTTGTTTGTATATCCTTATTTTATATTCTATTAAACTCCTATTTTGTAGCTGCTGCACAACTCCTTATTTACGTGGGAGCTATAAATGTTTTAATCGTATTTGCTGTGATGTTCATGAATGGTTCAGACTATTACAAAGATTTTAATCTTTGGACCATTGGGGATGGGGTTACTTTGTCAGTTTGTACAAGTATTTTTGTTTTACTCATGATTACTATTACAGATACGTCATGGTATGGGATTATTTGGACTACAAGATCAAACCAGATTATAGAGCAAGATTTGATAAGTAATAGTCAACAAATTGGAATTCATTTATCAACAGATTTTTTTCTTCCATTTGAATTCGTTTCGATAATTCTTTTAGCCGCCTTGATAGGTGCAATTGCCGTGGCGCGACAGTAATAAATCTATAGAATTAGCAACAGAAATCCAAATTAAACTCTATTCTATTTTATTACATTTATTTCCCTTCAATTAAAGATTGTTTATGTATAAAATAGAAATTATTTTATTCAATCTATTTATTCTATTACCAATACAATATATTCCTTTGTTCCGTACTTTTGTTTATTCTAGTCAATTGAATCTGTTGAATTGTTGTTCAGTTCATATTGAAATGAATCGAAATTGATAAGGAGTTGGTCAATGATGCTCGAACATGTACTTGTTTTGAGTGCCTACTTATTTTCTATCGGTATCTATGGATTGATCACGAGCCGAAATATGGTTAGAGCCCTTATGTGTCTTGAACTTATACTGAATGCGGTTAATATAAATTTTGTAACATTTTCTGATTTTTTTGATAACCGACAATTAAAAGGAAATATTTTCTCAATTTTTGTTATAGCTATTGCAGCCGCTGAAGCAGCTATTGGCCCGGCTATTGTTTCATCAATTTATCGTAACAGAAAATCAACTCGTATCAATCAATCGAATTTGTTGAATAGGTAGTATTAATAATATAAATTATAATATTCATAAATTCGAATTACCATGACCATACATTACGTATAATACATGTTTTCGAAAATGTAAGAAATCAAAGTATCTTGGCTCTATCGCACGAGTAGATCCAGAAGTAGATTGATTAGAAAAATTCTGATAAATTATTGATTCATCTGGTGTCTAAATATATGATTCATTTACAAGTTTACTAGATCGAAAATTTATGACATTAAAAAATTTATAGATCCAATGTCACATTCAGTAAAGATTTATGATACGTGTATAGGGTGTACTCAATGTGTGCGAGCCTGCCCAACGGATGTATTAGAAATGATACCTTGGGACGGATGTAAAGCTAAGCAAATTGCTTCTGCTCCAAGAACAGAGGACTGTGTCGGTTGTAAGAGATGTGAATCCGCCTGTCCAACGGATTTCTTGAGTGTTCGAGTTTATTTATGGCATGAAACCACTCGAAGTATGGGTCTAGCTTATTAATACGTTCCAGAAAAACCTACTTGAATACATTTGATTTTTTTTTTACCCTTACCGACAAAAACCCGCGCTCAAAACAAATATTTGTTTTGAGCGCGGGTTTTTCTGGTCCAAGTTTATCTTGTTTTTACCATGAATTATTTTCCTTGGTTAACGCTAGTTGTAGTTTTGCCAATATTAGCGGGTTCCTTAATTTTCTTTCTCCCTCATAGAGGAAATAAGGTAATTCGTTGGTATACTATATGTATATGTTTAATAGAACTCCTTCTAACAACCTATGCATTCGGTTATCGTTTCCAATTGGATGATCCATTAATGCAACTGACAGAGGATTTTAAATGGATCGATTTTTTTGATTTTTACTGGAGCTTGGGAATAGATGGAATTTCTATAGGACCTATTTTACTGACAGGATTTATCACAACTTTAGCTACTTTAGCGGCTCGGCCCGTTACTCGAGATTCCCGACTATTCCATTTCTTGATGTTAGCAATGTATAGCGGTCAAATAGGACTATTTTCGTCCCGAGACCTTTTACTTTTTTTCATCATGTGGGAGTTAGAATTAATTCCAGTTTATCTACTTCTATCTATGTGGGGGGGAAAGAAACGTTTGTATTCAGCTACAAAATTTATTTTGTACACTGCTGGAAGTTCCGTTTTTTTATTAATGGGAGTTCTGGGTATTGGTTTATATGGTTCCAATGAACCAACATTAAATTTTGAAACATCGGCTAATCAATCGTATCCTGTAGCACTAGAAATAATATTCTATATTGGATTTCTTATTGCTTTTGCTGTCAAATCACCGATTATACCCTTACATACATGGTTACCAGATACCCATGGAGAGGCACATTACAGTACTTGTATGCTTTTAGCCGGAATCTTATTAAAAATGGGAGCATATGGATTAGTTCGAATCAATATGGAATTATTACCCCACGCCCATTCTATATTTTCTCCCTGGTTGATGATAGTAGGCACAATTCAAATAATCTATGCAGCTTCAACATCTCTTGGTCAGCGTAATTTAAAGAAAAGAATAGCCTATTCCTCTGTATCTCATATGGGTTTCATAATTATAGGAATTGGTTCTATAAGCGATACAGGACTCAACGGAGCCATTTTACAAATAATCTCTCACGGATTTATTGGCGCTGCGCTTTTTTTCTTGGCCGGAACGAGTTATGATAGAATACGTCTTGTTTATCTCGACGAAATGGGCGGAATGGCTGTCGCAATTCCAAAAATATTCACGACTTTCAGTATCTTATCAATGGCTTCTCTTGCATTACCGGGCATGAGCGGTTTTGTTGCTGAATTGATAGTTTTTTTTGGAATACTTACTAGCCAAAAATATTTTTTAATGACAAAAATATTAATTACTTTTGTAATGGCAATTGGAATGATATTAACTCCTATTTATTCATTATCTATGTTACGCCAGATGTTCTATGGATACAAGCTTTTTAATGACCCAAACTCTTATTTTTTTGATTCTGGACCGCGAGAATTATTTGTTTCGATCTCTATTCTTTTACCAGTAATAGGTATTGGTGTTTATCCCGATTTCGTTTTATCATTATCAGTTGACAAAGTCGAAGCTATTATATCCAATTTTTTTTTATAGATAGTTTTTGTGAGTAAACCAAAAGATTAAACCAAAATCCTAAGTCTTTTTTATTCTCTTAAGTTAAATAACAAATTGGAATTATATTCTAACCAGATATGTTTGGCATTTGTGAGAACCATTTGAATCATTCCATTTCCATTACTTGATTCAAATGGTTCTTGATGGTTTACATGAAGTTTGCGTATATATACACGTATGCCGTCCTATGTTTATATTCGTCAAGTAAAGTCCTTTAATTCAATTCAATTAGATGTTAATGTAAATGAGCCATAACTATGCAAGCCTATTCCTAATAGATTAACCCCAAAATAGCATATCCAAATTATAAGAAAGCCCATTGAGGCCACAATTGCAGAATTTACACTTTCAAAATTTTTATTTGTTCTAATATGTAAATAAATCGCGAATATGGTCCAAGTAATAAATGCCCAAGTCTCCTTTGGATCCCAATTCCAATATGAGCCCCATGCTTCATTAGCCCATACTGCTCCCGAAAGAATACCTACGGTTAAAAAGATAAACCCTAGACTAATAATACGATAACTCCACCGATCCAATTGTTGAATCAATTGATACCTGTAATAATTTGGAGACGAAATAAAAGAAGTGTTTCGTAAGACATTGTTTCTTTCGTTCACGTATTGAATCTCACCAAAGTAAAATGACTCATTTACTAAATTATTGCTTTTACTAAAAATCCTTATGAATTTTCGAAATGTAATGACTAGAAGGGCTAGGGATAATAATGATCCACACAAAAGAGCTGCATAGCTTAATACCATCATACTTACGTGCATCATTAACCAATGGGATTGGAGAGCAGGTACTAATATTGCGGATTGATGCATTTCAGTTAAAAGACCCGAAGTAGCAAAACCTTGAGTAAAAATAGCGCTTGGCGCGGTTATTGCGCTAAAATGTTTTTTATGTTTTTTAAAATACGGAATCATATGAATAATGGAAAAACTCCACGAAAGAAAAATGAATGATTCATATAAATCGCTTAATGGTAAATGCCCAAAATACATCCAACGAATAACTAATAATCCTGTTATGCAGAAAAAAGTAGCTATCATTCCCTTTTCTGACGAATCATATAGTCCTACGATTTCATCGACCAATAAAGTTATCAAATGAATTGTAATTACAATTGAAACGATCGAAAAGGATATATGAGTTAATATATGCTCTAAAGTTGAAAATATCATAAAAATTATTAAATTAATAGGGGGTTCCTCAATTATAGGAATTGAAATCGGGAATTGAATTCATTATAGGACTTACTCTTTTAGAAGATGTCATGCCGCCACTCGGACTCGAACCGAGATGCTCTAGCACTGCTTCCTAAGAGCAGCGTGTCTACCGATTTCACCATAGCGGCTTATTCGAAATCATAATAACCTATTTTTATTCAATCGTCGAGATTTAAGGAGTTAATTCAATGCAATACTTTTTTAGGAAACCATTTAAATTGATGAATAAAAACTTGTTTTAAATTTTGGGATTAAAATGTTTTCGTTAAAAATATTTATTATTCTTATTATTATCTTTTTATTTATTTATTTTAGTTTATTTTAGGATGTCCGTTTTATTTAACTGAACTAACAATGTGGTTTTTCGTAGGTTATTATACTCTCCTAAAAATAAAATGTAACAGTTGTAACTAGATAATTTTTACTTAAGCCCATAGATAGAACTAAAAACAATGCTCTGTCTCTTTTGCATTTTTTAATGATTCATTTCTTTTATCATTTCTTTTATTAATCTAAAACAAAAAATGCATTTTATCGATGAAGAAAAAAATATAATTTTTATATAACACAATTTAAGCGATACACTCAAAAGATTTATGTAAATATTTGCATAGTTAGTTTTGTATTAATCGTTAGGTTTTTTCGTTGTGTAGAGAATTTGTGTTTAAGATTTAGTAAACCAATTTAAGTTAGGTATTAGGATGGGCGTATCAATCGTATAAAATAATTTCGATATAAATAGAAATTGTACCGTACTTCAAAAAATACTTTATAAATTTTAAAATTAATATATATTATATCTTCACCCATCTTCCAATCGAAACATAGGATTTAAAATAGATCACTCAAAATTGGCGCATTCATCATATAACTACCTAAAAATGTAATATAATAAAGGGCTTTTATTAATTTTATTGGGTTAAAGAGTTAGTTTATATAATGATAATAATTTTTTAAAATAATGGATTATAAAACACATTTAAAACTTAATCAATTAGTTTAGTTTAAACGGCCTCTTCTTTTTCTTTTAATATATTTTAATATATAAAATATAATTAAAAAATAAATTTTTTTTTATTATTGATATTAAGTCAAGTCGATGGGGAAGTGAGAATCCCCATCCCGAAAATGATAAAACATACTAAAACAAAAGGCGAAACCTTGTGCTTGCATTTATCCCTTTTTCAAACAAAAAAATACGGGTCATTTTTCGAATTCAGTAGACAACAGAATTCTTATCTATATCAGAAACGAAAGCAAAAAGACGCCTTCAAATTAAAGTAAAACAAATTTAATTGAATATTAGTTTTATTAGTTTAAATTAAAACATTATGAAACTAAAATTTTATTTATTTATTTATGATTTATTATGATTTATATTTATTATATTGTAATTTATTTTATATATATTAATATATATTATTTTACTATTATGATGTTAATATTATTTATTATTTTATTTAAAATTTTAAAATAAATTATAACCAAAATTAGATTACTTTTATAATTAGACCGATTAAGATTATTTATTTGTTACACAAAAAAAACTTTTCGAACTCCCGGTAGAAAGAGATTTCGCTAACGAAAAAGCTTTTAATGCTGCCCGATATCCCTTCCCTTTCCAAATATTTTTACGAATACGTTTTTTTGAAATAGAGGTGCGTTTTTTTGGAACTGCCATTAAAAAATTATAATAGGTTCTTCGGTTGGATGTGAAAGACATCTATTGTTCAAAATCAATTGTTCTTTACTATTATCTATCTATTTATTCTCTAAATTATACTCCCTTCATAAAAAAAAGGGGTATGTGTAAAAATCGCATAAAATATTACTAAGAACAATAAGATCGACTATGCCAAATAGAATAGATTGAAGTTGATAAAATAAAAAAATACAAACAAAAAAGATTGTGCGTTTTGTTTTCTTTCTATTTTCGTCGTGTTACATTTATACATGTAATAAAATATATCGAAAAGTTTAATAACCCAACCCTCTATCGCTTAATTTTAAAAACTTTAATAATTTTATTTTCTATTATATTAATTAATTAAATTGGTCAAGCTCGAAGAAAGAGTACACCCAATTAAAATTATAAAATTAGAATGAGACTAGTAGTTAATCTGTTAAAGTATACAAAATACATAATCTTATATATAAATCTTATATATAAAGGCATTTTATTTGCCCTTTTTTTTATTTTACGTAAAATAAAGTGTTGGATATCATAGCCTTTCCTACAAATAGCTTTTATTGTAATGGAAGACAATCAATTAGTTACAAAACTAATTGGTTAATGATTCTGAATAAACGAATTACAATAAATAGTTTTTATGGGTCAAGTTATAGGCTTTATGATTCATATCAAATACTGTTTTTGGTGTAATTATTTATCTTGTTCTATAGATATAAATAAATTATTGTAATACGTAATAATTAGAATGAAAATTAAAATTTTCATTTTTTATATCTTCATAAAATTTAATATTAACAATTAAATATTAATAAAAAAAAAATATGTATTTTTTTTTTCACTAGTGACTTGTTCATATCATTTGACCAATTATAACCTCTTGATTTTAAATATTTGAAGTAGTTTGGAAAGATTCAGAATAATTAAGGCTAGAAAATTCTATTTAAGTTTTATTTTATATATCTTAATTTTTTTTTTATTAACCGATCCTTTTCAAAAGAAAAGGAATAAGAACCGGTAAATCAGAAACAATTAATTAAGATAAATTTTTTTTTTTTTTTTTATGGAATATACATATCAATATTCATGGATTATACCTTTCATTACACTTCCAGTTCCTATGTTAATTGGAGCAGGACTTCTACTTTTTCCAACAGCAACAAAAAACCTTCGTCGTATGTGGGCTTTTCCTAGTGTTTTATTGTTAAGTATAGTTATGGTTTTTTCAGTACAGTTTTTTATTCAGCAAATAAATAACAATTCTATCTATCAATATGTATGGTCTTGGACCATCAATAATGATTTTTCTTTAGAATTTGGTTACTTGATTGATCCGCTTACTTCTATTATGTCAATATTAATCACTACTGTTGGAATTTTGGTTCTTATTTATAGTGACAATTATATGTCTCATGATCAGGGATATTTGAGATTTTTTGCTTATATGAGTTTTTTCAATACTTCAATGTTGGGATTAGTTACTAGTTCGAATTTGATACAAATTTATATTTTTTGGGAATTAGTTGGAATGTGTTCTTATCTATTAATAGGGTTTTGGTTCACACGACCTAGTGCGGCGAATGCTTGTCAAAAAGCGTTTGTAACTAATCGTGTCGGGGATTTTGGTTTATTATTAGGAATTCTGGGTTTTTATTGGATAACGGGTAGTTTCGAATTTAGGGATTTGTTTGAAATATTCAAAAATTTGGTTTATAATGATGAGGTTGATTTTTTATTTGTTACTTTATGTGCCTTCTTATTATTTTCCGGAGCAGTTGCTAAATCCGCCCAATTTCCCCTTCATGTATGGTTACCGGATGCTATGGAAGGGCCTACCCCCATTTCGGCTCTTATACATGCTGCTACCATGGTAGCAGCAGGAATTTTTCTTGTAGCTCGGCTTCTTCCTCTTTTCATAGTTATACCTTACATAATAAATCTAATAGCTTTGATAGGTATAATAACATTGTTTTTAGGAGCCACTTTAGCTCTTGCTCAAAAAGATATTAAGAAAAGTTTAGCTTATTCTACAATGTCTCAATTGGGTTATATGATGTTAGCTCTAGGTATGGGGTCTTATCGAGCTGCTTTATTTCATTTGATTACTCATGCTTATTCGAAAGCATTGTTGTTCTTAGGATCTGGAGCAATTATTCATTCGATGGAAACTATTGTTGGATATTCTCCAGAAAAAAGTCAGAATATGGTTCTTATGGGCGG